GCTAACAAACAGGTAATTACTCTCCGTTCTCTTAATTGAATTGCAATTAAACTCGGCCCAATCTTTTACTAAAAGGATTGAGCCGAATACAAAGATTCTATTGCATATGCATATATGTTGGATAAATACATCTATTTATAGATATACAAGATTTGAAATAGAAAATCTAAGACTCAAATGTTTCTATTGTTGTCTTGTATCCACAATTAAACCTATGGATCTTTATCCTTAGGATTGGTATATTCTTTATATATCCTGTAGTTTCCCTGAATCAAGCGAAGTATCACAAATCTTTCGACTCACCCCGTATATTGTCCTCTTCGTTTCGTGTTAGAATAGAACCTTAATTTATTACTTGTTATTCGTTTTTTATGAGACGAGATTTTACGAATATTTCGAGGAGAGAACAAATAGTTCTTTTTTTGTTCGATACGAAGACATAGGAAAACCCCTCTTTACCATTATTATTTCTAATATTTAGAATCCATCATATTAATATTATCATATATAGTGAAGTTTTACCCCCGGATTCCCACAAAACAAAAAAAGAATCCTTTTTCACACTTCAACGATTGAATTTCTATGTTTAGTCTGATAGGAAATAAATAAAACTAAAGAATTGTGGCTCGAATGACTATTCATCTATTGTATTTTTATGCAAACAAATTAAGGGGCAAGAAAACTCTATGGAAAGATGGTGGTTTAATTCGATGGTGTTTAAAAAGGAGTTAGAGCGTAGGTATGGGATAAAGAACTCACTGGACAATCTTGGTCCTGTTGAAAATACTAGTGAAAGTGAAGATCCGAATAGAAAAGGTAGGGCTAAAAACATTCATAGTTGCAGGGGTCGTGACAATTCTAGTTACATTAATGTCGATCATTTATTCGGCTTCAAAGACATTTGGGATTTTCTCTCTGATGATACTTTTTTAGTTAGGGATAGTAATGGAAATAGTTATTCTATCTATTTTGATATTGAAAATCATATTTTTGAGATTGACAACGACCATTCTTTTATGAGTGAACTAGAGAGTTCTTTTTATCATTATCGCAATTCTATTTGTATGAATAATGGATCTACGAGTGAAGATTCCTTATCCAATCGTTACATGTATGATACTCAATCTAGTTGGAATAATCACATTAATAGTTGCATTGACAGTTATCTTCAGTCTCAAATCTGTATTGATACGTCCATTGTAAGTGATATTAGTGACAGTTATATTTCTAGGTGCATTTTTGATAAACGTAAAACTAGTAGTGAAAGCGAGAGGTCCAATCTACGAACCCGCGTGAAGAGTAGTGATTTAACTCTAAGAGAAGGGTCTAATGATCTCGATGCAACTCAAAAATACAGGCATTTGTGGGTTCAATGCGAAAATTGTTATGGATTAAATTATAAGAAATTTTTGAAATCAAAAATGAATATTTGTGAACAATGTGGATATCATTTGAAAATGAGTAGTTCAGAAAGAATCGAACTTTCGATCGATCCAGGTACTTGGGATCCTATGGATCAAGACATGGTCTCTCTGGATCCCATTGGATTTCATTCGGAGGAGGAGCCTTATAAAGATCGTATTGATTCTTATCAAAGAAAGACAGGATTAACGGAGGCTGTTCAAACAGGTGTAGGTCAACTAAATGGTATTCTCGTAGCAATTGGGGTTATGGATTTTCAGTTTATGGGGGGTAGTATGGGATCCGTCGTGGGGGAGAAAATAACTCGTTTGATTGAGTACGCTACCAATCGACTTATACCTCTTATTATAGTGTGCGCTTCGGGGGGGGCGCGCATGCAAGAAGGAAGTTTGAGCTTGATGCAAATGGCTAAAATATCATCTGCCTTATATGATTATCAATCCAATAAAAAGTTATTTTATGTATCAATCCTTACATCTCCTACTACTGGTGGGGTAACAGCTAGTTTTGGTATGTTGGGAGATATCATTATTGCCGAACCCAATTCCTACATTGCATTTGCGGGTAAAAGAGTAATTGAACAAACATTGAATAAAACAGTACCTGAAGGTTCACAAGCGGCTGAATATTTATTCCAGAAAGGTTTATTCGACCTAATCGTACCACGTAATACTTTAAAAAGTGTTCTGAGTGAGTTATTTAAGCTCCACGCCTTTTTTCCGTTGAATTAAAATTCAATCAAGTAGAGCGTATTAAGTTCAATTATTTTATTTGTAGCAAACAAGTAATTAGCTTATCGGAATTAAAGTCAATAAGAACGAAATTTGCTTTGGTTGGTGACCTAAGATCTAATTGTAGAAAGAAGCAAAAGTTGCGAATAACTCTTTTTTTTACCTAGATTTCCGATTACTAATTAAGAAGGTCTTTATCAAGAAGATAAAAGCGTGAGTTCTTCCTTTCGTGGCATTAGGCAAATAAAACGAATTTCGCCTTACGTAGATAATCAAATATAGAAAAGATAGATATATAGTTTTTTATCTTTCTGCATCGCCCGAAAATTTCATTTTCACTAAAAATCCTGGTTGTGTCGCATTCTAGCAAATCTTTCGATAATTTGTAAGAAACCTTTTCAAATTAGAAGACAAGAACAAAACACAAAGAAATTAAGAAAAAAATATAATTAATTTAATATAATAAGAATATAATAAAGTTGATTATCATAGATATCTTTCGTGTAGAAAGATGAATAAGTCCATTTATTTAGTTCTACACCCCTTGGACTTAGTCTATATACTCACTTAGATATATAGATATAGAGATATTTATTACTTCTATAATCTATAAGAATTTTCAAACTGAATTTATTAAGAAATTGAATAATAATAATAAAGACCAATTCATATTCATAATAATTACAATTTTGAATTATAATTATTGTAAAATATGATATAAAAAAAATAATAACAGGTGCAAATAGTAAATCGAGGTACCCCATTTTATGACAACTTTCACTTTTCCCTCTATTTTTGTGCCTTTAGTAGGCCTAGTATTTCCGGCAATTGCAATGGCTTCTTTGTTTCTTTATGTTCAAAAAAACAAGATTGTTTAGATCTGAGGGGACCAAATCTCATCCTTTTTTTGAACTTCTACTTGCTAGCATAACACAGATATTTATTTCTTTCGGGAAATGGAAATATGGTATGACATGTGATTTCTAAAGGAAAAAGCTAGTATGCCTGCGGAAAATGATCTATGGGTAAATAAATTCCAGCTAGTTTCAAATAGAGCAGGATCGATGGATACCTAAAGTTGGTGGATCTATCTGTAATATGTATATTGGGATTAAAGGGTATGTTATTAGTTTAGATCTAACCAATTTGATAAACTACTCCTAAGGGTTCACATCAACTAGCACTAGTTCACATCAAACTAGTGCTAGTTTGATGAGAGTTCCTTCAGAAACAAAAAAAAGTAAAGTCAAAATAATTTGGGGTATTCTCTCAATTCCAATAAAATTAAATCGGATGAAGTATGAGTTGGCGATCAGAACATATATGGATAGAACTTTTAACGGGATCTCGAAAACTAAGTAATTTTTGCTGGGCCCTTATCGTTTTTTTAGGTTCATTAGGATTCTTATTGGTTGGAACTTCCAGTTATCTTGGTAGAAATTTTATATCTTTTGTTCCGGCTCAGCAAATTGTTTTTTTTCCACAAGGGCTCGTGATGTCTTTCTACGGGATCGCGGGTTTCTTTATTAGTTCCTATTTATGGTGCACAATTTCCTGGAATGTAGGTAGTGGTTATGATCGATTCGATAGAAAGGAGGGAATAGTGTGTCTTTTTCGTTGGGGATTTCCTGGAAAAAATCGTCGCATATTCCTCCGATTCCGTATAAAAGATATTCAGTCCATTAGAATAGAAGTTAAAGAGGGTATTTATGCTCGTCGTATCCTTTATATGGACATCAGAGGCCGGGGGGCTATTCCGTTGACCCGTACTGATGAGAATTTGACTTCACGAGAAATTGAACAAAAAGCCGCCGAATTGGCCTATTTTTTGCACGTACCAATTGAAGTCTTTTGAGAAAAGGAAATGGGCTGAAGAATGAATGCTTTCTCAGCAGGAGGGAAAGAAAGTCCTGTTTTTTCTATACCATGATTTAACTGAAGTTTCGTCAAAACGTTCAGTCGAGCCAAAGTCGACCTAAAACAAAACTCCTTCTTTTGTGGTTTTTTATGCGTATCCAAATCGATGCAACTCAATTCAAACAAGTAACAAATTGAACTACTAGATTCAATTCATCGGATATATCAAACGATTTCGAAAGAAAGAAATTCATCTTTTTTCAATATTTGTTGGAATCGATACTGTAGATGCAGATAAATCCTATCGTGTAAATTATTTCTGTCAATCGACCCTTTAATTTATCCTTTCTTTTGTGTTCCATTACTAATACTAACCAATAATGGGTTTTCTTAATAATGATAACTGGTCCATTTCTGTCTTGTTTTACCACTCATTTTTTTTTATCATCACAATAACTTTCTCTCAATTATTCTATTCTTGGATATGGGTAATCGTTGGAATTTTTGAAAAATATTGTATATTTTTATAGAAAGAAAAGGAATTCTTTTGTCTCAAAATATCAATAATATTCATTTCTTAAAGTGCCTCCTTTCGCTGAATCACCAAAAGGAGGCACTTTAAGAAATTTGATGAATTGAGAGATCTGGAAACAATATTTTTTATTATTTCTTGATTCGAATTCGAAGCGGAGTCGTAGTCTATTTTTGTATTCGTTCTAGATTCACACAAAATCACAAATAAAATAGATTCATAGGTTTGATACCTTGTCTAGAACTCATGGGTAAAAAAAAGAAATATTTGATCACATAGAGTCGACGAATGAAGTGGGTTAATTAATAATTCACAGACGAAAAATGGCAAAAAAGAAAGCATTCATTCCTCTTTTGTATCTTGCATCTATAGTGTTTTTGTCCTGTTGGATTTCTCTCTCATCATTTACTAAAAGTATGGAATCTTGGGTTACTAATTGGTCGAATACTGATCAATCCGAAATCTTTTTGAATGATATTCAAGAAAAAAGTATTTTAGAAAAGTTCATAGAATTAGAGGAAATCCTCTTCTTGGACGAACTGATCAAAGAATACTCGGAAATACATCTACAAAAGCTTCCTATAGGAATCCACAAAGAAACGATCCAATTAATGAAGATACACAATGAGGATCATATCCATATGATTTTGCACTTCTCGACAAATATAATCTGTTTTGCTATTCTAAGCGGTTATTCTATTTTAGGTAATGAAGAACTTGTTATTTTTAACTCTTGGGCTCAGAAATTCCTATATAACGTAAGTGATACAGTAAAAGCTTTTTCAATTCTTTTATTAACGGATTTATGTATCGGATTTCATTCACCCCACGGTTGGGAACTAATGATTGGTTCTGTCTACAAGGATTTTGGATTTGTTCATAATGATCAAATCATATCTGGTCTTGTTTCCACTTTTCCAGTTATTCTCGATACTATTTTAAAATATTGGATTTTCCGTTATTTAAATCGTGTATCTCCGTCACTTGTAGTTATTTATCATTCAATGAATGATTGATAAACGATCCACCGATATTAATCTAATCAAATTAGAATGTTTCTTAATGTGTAGTTCTACATAAGCATTAAAAACTTCCTGCCCGGGGGGTTTTCATCCTATAGCATTCCAGTAAAATGATTCCAGTAAATAGCAGAATCGTGGATAGGGAACTATACTAGCGACCTACCCAATTTATTGTAGAAATTTTCGGATCAATGATTAGACCATGCAAACTAGAAAGACTTTTTCTTGGATAAAGGAACAGATTACTCGATCTATTTCCGTATCGCTCATGATATATATCATGACTCGAACATCCATTTCAAGTGCATATCCCATTTTTGCGCAGCAGGGTTATGAAAATCCACGAGAAGCAACTGGGCGTATTGTATGTGCCAATTGCCATTTAGCTAATAAGCCCGTGGATATTGAGGTTCCACAAGCGGTACTTCCTGATACTGTATTTGAAGCAGTTGTTCGAATTCCTTATGATAAGCAAGTGAAACAAGTTCTTGCTAATGGTAAGAAAGGGGGTTTGAATGTAGGGGCTGTTCTTATTTTACCGGAGGGGTTTGAATTAGCTCCTTACGATCGTATTTCTCCCAAGATGAAAGAAAAGATAGGCAATTTGTCTTTTCAGAGCTATCGCCCTAATCAAAAAAATATTCTTGTGATAGGGCCTGTCCCTGGTCAGAAATATAGCGAAATCACCTTTCCTATTCTTTCCCCCGACCCCGCTACTAAGAAGGATGTTCACTTCTTAAAATATCCTATGTACGTAGGGGGAAATAGGGGAAGGGGTCAGATTTATCCCGACGGAAGCAAGAGTAACAATACAGTTTATAATGCTACAGGAGGGGGTATAGTAAGTAAAATCATACGAAAAGAAAAGGGGGGCTACGAAATAACCATAACAGATCCGTCCGATGGAGGTCAAGTGGTTGATATTATCCCTCCTGGACCAGAACTTCTTGTTTCAGAAGGTGAATCCATCAGATTTGATCAACCATTAACGAGTAATCCTAATGTGGGTGGATTTGGTCAGGGAGATGCAGAAATAGTACTTCAAGATCCATTACGTGTCCAAGGTCTTTTGTTCTTCTTGGCATCTGTTATTTTGGCACAAATCTTTTTGGTTCTTAAAAAGAAACAGTTCGAGAAGGTTCAATTGGCCGAAATGAATTTCTAGATTCGCCGATTTATCGACATCAAGTTCGTAAAAAGAAAGAAATTATTGTTGTCGATTATGTATCATCAAAAAAACTGAAATTCTGAAAAACCTTTTATTTACTTGTTTATACTATTTTTCTACGAGCTTCGGGGAATCCCTTGTACCACATTCCTCGTCATATCATATATAGGTAGATCTTTTTTGAAGTATTATATTTGACCACCGCTTTCTTTGTTTTTTTTTAGACAAATTGAATTCGTACGACTATGTTACTATTGCCGGATTTCAATTATCAATCTTATTCTATTTGAAATAGAACTAAGATTGGGATAGATAGTCGCATAAGTAAGCGCGGAACTATAAATGTGGGCAACAAATAATTCTAGGAGGGATTGTTTGTCTTCCTATTTTTCGACACAAGAAAGGGGTGTAAAAAATTCCCCTTCTTGTGTCGAAAGAGTAATGATTTTTTATCCTGTTCGGGAAAAATTCCTCGTATTGGTGTCGGTTTTCAGATGTATCAGAACTTCCTTTTTTATTTATTACGTACAATAAAAATAAAGTAGTGGACAAACAAAAAAAAGGGGGGTCTCCTTTTTTTTTGACTAATTTGACTAAATAGAAGTTATTCAATGAACTTATAAAAAATTGAAATCTTTCTGAGATAATAAAATAGAAATTTAGAAATAAAGTTAAGAGTATAGAAAAGTATTTGTACGATATCTAATCTACAGAAATATAGACAATCCGGAAAATTGAGTAATTCCTCCCTTCTTGTAACTTGTAAAG